TTGTAATTGGCACATGCTTTGTTAAACCACCCATAAGAACCATGTTCTGACTTTTATCTGGAGAATATCCAACAACCGATTCCATTGAGTGAATAATGGACCCAGATCCTAAAAACAACAACGCTTTTGAATAAGCATGAGTAATCAAATGAAATAAAGCAGCGCGATAAGACCCCATACCCAAAGCTAACATCATATAACCCAATTGAGACATTGTAGAATAGGCTAAACCTCTCTTAATATCTTTTTGAGCAAGAGCTAAAGTAGCTCCAAATAGTACTGTTATTATACCTATCAAAGCTATTAGATTCATGATGTAAGGTATTTTTATAAAAAGCGGAAGAAGCCGAGCGACAAGAAAAATTCCCGCTGCTACCATCGTAGCAGCATGTATAAGAGCAGAAATGGGGGTAGGACCCTCCATAGCATCAGGTAACCATACATGAAGAGGAAATTGAGCAGATTTAGCAACCGCACCTGCAAATAATAGGACGGCGCACAAAGTAACAAATAATAAATTAACCTCATTATTATAAATCAAGTTATTAAATATTTTAAACAAATCCCGAAATTCAAAACTCCCCGTTGTCCAATAAAGACCTAAAATCCCTAATAATAAACCAAAATCCCCCACGCGATTAGTTACAAATGCCTTTTGACAAGCATTCGCCGCAGTAGGTCGAGTGAACCAAAAACCTATTAATAGATAAGAACACATTCCAACCAATTCCCAAAAAATATAAATTTGGATCAAATTCGAACTAGTAACTAATCCCAACATTGACGTATTGAAGAAACTCATATACGCAAAAAATCTCAAATATCCTTGATCATGAGACATATAATTGTCACTATAAATAAGAACCATAATTCCAACAGTTGTGATTAATATTGCCATAATACAAGTAAGTGGATCGATCAAGTAGCCCAACTCTAAAGAAAAATCATTATTGATAGTCCAAGACCATACATATTGATAGATATAACTACTATTTATTTGATCAATAGACAGATAAACTGAAAAAATCATAACTATACTTAACAATAAAACACTCGGAAAAGACCACATACGTCGAAGGTTTTTGGTTGCCGTCGGAAAAAGTAGAAGTCCCACTCCTATTAAGATAGGAATTGGAAGTGAGATGAAAGGTATGATCCATGAATATTGATACGTATATTCCATAAAAAAAGTATATTTAATTCCTAATTAATTTTTCTGATTCACCAGCTCTTATCTCTTTTCAAAAGGATCAGTTAATAAAAAATTTAAATATCCAACAGTTAAATATCCAAAAGTTAAATAGAATTTTCTTTTTCTATTCTTAATTATTCTTAATTGTTTGCCAAATACTTCAAATATTTCAAGTCACGAAGTTAGAATTGTTAAAATAAGATGATCCACTGAAACTATTAATGAACACGCTTATTTTAAGTAAAATATTTTGACAATATAGAAACTTAAAATTTTCTTTATTATTATTATTTAGTATGCATTACAAAAATTTCCCGCTATAGAGCAAGAAGGAATAATTACACGAAAAACGCGCTTTTATTTTGGTATCAATCATAAAGCCTACAAGTGGATCCAGTAAAATAAGACTTCTTTTTATTAAATTCGTTTATTACGAATCATTAAACAATTCGTTTTTTTTTTTGACAAAATAACATTATATAGATATATTTTTTTCTTTGTTCGTAATCTAATAATTTTTCATTTTCGATAGCTATATTAGGAGTATACTAGAATTTAAAGAATAAATGGATAATAAATAGTAAAGAACAATTCTTTTTGAACAATAGATGTCTTTCACATCCAACTATAGCAATGAATAATCAATTATAATTTTGTAATGGCAGTTCCAAAAAAGCGCACTTCTATATTAAAAAAACGGATTCGGAAAAATATTTGGAAAAGCAAAGGGCGTGGGGCAGCGTTGAAAGCTTTTTCGTTAGCAAAATCTCTTTCAACGGGGAATTCACAAAGTTTTTTTGGGGACAAATCAAATAAATAATTAAACATTGGAATAATCTGAATCGGTTTGACTCAAAAAACTGTCCAGTAGAAGTTGGTTTATCATTTTTATTATTTAATATAATTTTTTTTTTAATCAAAGCAATTATAGGAATTTCCTAATGTTTTGAGCGGATGAATATGAAATTCCTTTTTTTAGGGTATGTAAAAAAAAAAATAATAATAAATCTTTTCTTTACTCTATTATAAAAAAGAAAATGGTACTTTTTTTTCTTGTTCAAAGAATCAAAATAAATACAAGAGTTGACCTTTCTTTTTCATATCTTTGTTTTCTAATTTTGGGATGGGGAAAATACGAATCCCCATCGCCCCAATAAACCAAAAATTGTTTGTTTATTTTGATTTTATTATATATTTTCTATATTATAGAATATAGTTATATAACTATATTCTATAATATAGAAGATCAAATAGTAAACTGAAACTGTTTATTAAAAATTTAATGAGCCGTTGAAACAATGACATTAGTTGATTAAGTTAAAACCTTATTTTCAAATTCTATGAACCCTTATTTCTTTTCTCTAAATCATTATTACTATTATAGAATATACCCCGCCGAATACATAATTAAATTGGTTTGCAAAATCCTAACACAAATTTTATACAAAATGAAAACCCTTTAATACAAAGCTATGGCAATATTTCTAGAAATTTTTTGAGTGTAGTGCTGTGCTGAAATTGTGATCGATAAAAATATCCTATTTTAGGTTTTCATTGAAAAAATGAGATAAAAAAAAATCATTAAAAAATGTAAATGAAAAAGAATTTTTTTTTTAATTATATCTACATATTGACACCAGAACTATCTAGTTACAACCGTTCCTTTTTGAAAGAGAATAAACTAGGCAAAATCCTATAAAAAAAACTATTGTTAAATTAATAAAATTGATAAGAAAATTGACACCTTAAATGATTATTGAAATAAATGAAAATAAGAATAAATACATTACATATATAAATATTAAATAAATAAATTATAAATATTAAATAAATAAATAAATGAAATCAGATAATAGAGATTTTTATTGGAAACGCTCAAATCCCCTATTTCATTTTTAATTAAATTTGAAAATTGAAAGATAAAGAGTTTTTTATCCCCTATAAATATTTTGTAAAAAATATTACATTGAATTGAAAATTCTTCTATTTTTTGATCTCGACGATTGAATAATAATAGGTTATTATGATTTCGAGAAAGCCGCTATGGTGAAATCGGTAGACACGCTGCTCTTAGGAAGCAGTGCTAGAGCATCTCGGTTCGAGTCCGAGTGGCGGCATGCCATTTTTTATTCTAAAAAAAGTTCTATAATATAATTAATTCAAGTACCAGATATTAATTCAAATAATTGAATTGAGGGACCTTTTTTAATAATTTTTTTTTATGATATTTTCAACTTTAGAGCATATATTAACTCATATATCTTTTTCGGTCATTTCTATTGTCATTACAATTCATTTGATAACCTTATTAGTCGATGAAACCGTAGGACTCTACGCTTCGTCAGAAAAGGGCATCATAGCTACTTTTTTCTGTATAACAGGATTATTAGTTACTCGTTGGATTTATTTGAGGCATTTACCATTAAGTGATTTATATGAATCATTACTATTTCTTTCATGGGGTTTCTCCATTATTCATATATTTACGTATTTTACAAAATATAAAAACCATTTAAGTGTAAGCGCAATAACCGCGCCAAGTACTATTTTTACCCAAGGTTTTGCTACTTCAGGTTTTTTAACTGAAATGCATCAATCCCCACTATTAGTCCCCGCTCTCCAATCTCATTGGTTAATGATGCACGTAAGTATGATGGTATTGGGTTATGCATCTCTTTTATGTGGATCATTATTTTCAGTAGCTCTTATAGTGATTACATTTCAAAAAGCTATAAGAATTTTTGGTAAAAACAATAATTTAATAAATGCGTTATTTTCCTTTGATGAGATCCAATACATGAACGAGGGAAACAATGTTTTAAGAAACACTTCTTTTTTTTCTTCGAAGAATTATTATAAGTCTCAACTTATTCAACAATTAGATTATTGGAGTTATCGTATTATTAGTCTAGGGTTTATCTTTTTAAGCATAGGTATTCTTTCAGGGGCAGTATGGGCTAATGAGACATGGGGATCATATTGGAATTGGGACCCAAAGGAAACTTGGGCATTTATTACTTGGACCATATTCGCAATTTATTTACATACGCCAACAAATAAAAATTTTGAAGGTGTAAATTCTGCAATTGTGGCCTCTATGGGTTTTCTTATAATTTGGATATGCTATTTTGGGGTCAATCTATTAGGGATAGGGCTACATAGTTATGGTTCATTTACATTAACATCTAATTGAATTAATTCAAGAAAGGGCCTGACGAACACAAACATGGGAGAGTATAGATAAGAAAACTGAAGACATCGAGAACCCTTTGAATCACTACATTACTTGATTCAAATGGTTCTCACAAAAGCCAAATTTATGAGGAAGTCCAATTCATTTTTTTATTTAACTTAAGAAAAAATACTTCTTTTTTTATTGTGCAACGAACGATTTTAAAAAGAATTATTAATTTATTGCTGTTTCATTTTTTTTTTTATGAAAACTATCTAGCAAAATAATTAGATAAAATAGCTTCGACCTTGTCAACTGATAGTGAGAAAACAAAATCTGGATAAATACCAATACCTATGACAGGTATAAGGATAGAGATCGCAACAAACAACTCTCGCGGTCCCGAATCAAAAAAATAAGAATTTTGAGCGTTAAAAAGCTTGTATCCATAGAACATCTGGCGTAACATAGATAATAAATAAATGGGAGTTAATATAATCCCAATTGCCATTACCAAAGTAATTAGTATTTTTGCCATTAAAAGATATTTTTGGCTGGTAATTATTCCAAAAAAGACTATTAATTCTGCAACAAAACCGCTCATACCCGGCAATGCAAGGGAAGCCATCGATAAGATACTGAAAGTCGTGAATATTTTTGGAATTGGGATAGCCATTCCGCCCATTTCATCGAGATAAACAAGCCGTATTCTATCATAACTTGTTCCCGCCAAGAAAAAAAGCGCAGCGCCAATAAATCCATGAGAGATTATTTGTAAAATAGCTCCATTGAGTCCCGTATCGCTTATAGAACCAATTCCTATAATTATGAAACCCATATGAGAGACGGAGGAATAAGCGATTCTTTTTTTTAAATTGCGTTGACCCGAAGATGTTGAAGCTGCATAGATTATTTGAATTATGCCTACTATGATCAACCAGGGTGAAAAGATAGAATGGGCGTGGGGTAATAATTCCATATTGATCCGAACCAATCCATATGCTCCCATTTTTAATAAGATTCCGGCTAGAAGCATACAAGTACTGTAATGTGCCTCTCCGTGGGTATCTGGTAACCATGTATGTAAGGGTATAATCGGTGATTTGACAGCAAAAGCAATAAGAAATCCGATATAGAATAGTATTTCCAGTGCTATAGGATACGATTGATTAGCTGATGTTTCAAAATTTAAAGTTGGTTCATTAGAACCATATAAACCGATACCCAGAACTCCCATTAACAAAAAAATGGAACCTCCCGCAGTGTACAAAATAAACTTTGTAGCTGAATACAACCGTTTCTTTCCTCCCCACATCGATAGAAGTAGATAAACGGGAATTAATTCTAACTCCCACATGATAAAAAATAGTAAGAGGTCTCGAGCCGAAAATGATCCTATTTGACCGCTATACATTGCTAACATTAGAAAATAGAATAATCGGGAATCTCGAGTAACTGGCCAAGCCGCTAAAGTAGCTAAAGTGGTGATAAACCCCGTCAGTAAAATGGGTCCTATGGAAAGTCCATCGATTCCCAATCTCCAGTCAAAATCCAAAAAAGGGATCCATTTATAATCCTCCGTCAGTTGTATTAATGGATCGTCTAATTCGAAATGATAACAAAATGCATAAGTTGTTAGAAGGAGCTCGAGTACACAGATACATATAGTATACCATCTCATTACTTTATTTCCTCTATGAGGGAAAAAGAAAAGTAATAAACCCGCAAATATTGGAAAAACTACAACTATTGTTAACCAAGGAAAATAATTCGTAGTAAAAACAAGATACACTTGGACTAAAAAAACCCATGTTCGAAAATGAAATAAAAAAGAAATATATGTATATTTATTTTCGAGCACGAGTTTTTGTCGGTAAAAAAGAAATCAAATGTATTCAAGGGGGCTTTTATAGAACGTATCAATAAGCTAGACCCATGCTTCGAGTTGTTTCATGCCATAAATAAACGCGAACACTCAAGAAATCCGTCGGACAGGCAGATTCACATCTCTTACAACCAACACAGTCTTCTGTTCTTGGAGCCGAAGCTATTTGCTTAGCTTTACATCCGCCCCAAGGTATCATTTCTAATACATCTGTGGGGCAAGCTCGGACACATTGAGTACACCCTATACATGTATCATAAATCTTTACTGAATGTGACATTGGATCTAGAAATTTTTTTTAAGACTATAAATTTTCGATCGAGTAAATTTGTAAATGAATTATATATGTAGATACCAGATGAGTCAATAATTTATCAGAATTTTTATAATCAATCTACTTTCAGATTAACTCATGCGATAGGGCCAAGATACTTTGATTTTTTACGTTTTCGCAAACATGATCATGGATTACGTATCATACAAATAATATTATTTGATGAATATCATAATTCATCTGATAAATAAATACTACTTATTCAACAAATTCGATTGATTGATACGAGTTGATTTTCTGTTACGATAAATTGACGAAACAATAGCTGGGCCAATAGCTGCTTCAGCGGCTGCAATAGCTATAACAAAAATTGAGAAAATATTCCCTTTTAATTGGCGACTATCAAAAAAATCAGAAAATGTTACGAAATTCATATTAACTGCATTCAGTATAAGCTCAAGACACATAAGGGCTCTAACCATATTTCGGCTCGTGATCAATCCATAGATACCGATAGAAAATAAATAGGCACTTATAACAAGTACATGTTCGAGCATGATTGAACAACTCCTTATCAATTCCGATTCATTTCAATATGAACAAAAATTTAATAGATTCAATTCAATTGACAAAAAAAAAAGTACAGAACAAGGGAATATATTGGTAATCGATCGAATAAAATAATTTTTATTTTAGACAGAAAGAATCTTCAAATAGAATTGAAGGGGAATGCGTGTGATAACATAGAACAAAGTTTAATTTATGCTATTTCTAACTAAAGATTTATTACTCGCGAGCCACGGCAATTGCGCCGATCAAAGCAGCTAAAAGAATGATCGAAATGAGTTCAAATGGAAGAAAAAAATATGTTGATAAATAAATTCCAATTTGTTGACTATTACTTATTAAATCTTGTTCTAGAATCTGGTTTGATCTTGTAGTCCAAATAATCCCATACCATGACGTATCTACAATAGTAGTCATTAGTGAAACAAAAATACTTGTACAAACCAGAAAAGTAACTCCACTCCCAACGGTCAAAAGATTAAAATCTTTGGAATATTCTGAACCCTTCATGAACATCACAGCAAATATGATTAAAACATTTATAGCTCCCACGTAAATAAGGAGTTGCGCAGCAGCTACAAACTGGGCGTTTGCTAGAATATAGAATAAGGATATAGAAACAAGAACCAGTCCCAACGAAAAAGCAGAATAAATGGAGTTGTTAAATAATAGTACTCCCATACTTCCTAATATAAGACCTGATCCCAACAAGACTACAAGAAAATCATGTATCGGTCCAGGCAAATCCATTATATGTAGTAAAAAAAGAGATAAATAAATCTAAATGTTTTTCATGACCTTATTGATCTGACCGGGAAAAAAAAAAATGGATAATCAATTCCTAATTAAATCTTAAGGGGTGTGAATTCATGTAGGTACAGTTATTGTATTAATCTTAGTCTTGATCTGAAAGAGTAGAGTAGATTGAAACTATATATTTCGAAATATATAGTTTCAATCTAAATTGAAATCTAAATTAAGCTGCAATTCTCATGAATCCATAGTTTGGATTTGTAGGTAGTGACCAACCAAACAAAAGAAAGAAACCTCATTTCTTTAGATCAAAACATAACCTTAGTAATTTCCAATTACTCTTTAATCAAGGGATTTACTTATTTTAGACTGAAATTTGAGGTGAATTCAAAATTGTTCTAATTGTATAATCATCAACTACTGACATTGGTAAACGACCCAAAGAAATTTGATTATAATTTAATTCGTGACGATCATAAGTAGAAAGTTCATATTCTTCAGTCATTGATAAACAATTTGTTGGACAATATTCAACGCAGTTACCACAAAATATACAGATCCCGAAATCAATACTGTAATTAAGCAATCGTTTCTTTCGAATATCCGTTTCCAATTTCCAATCAACAACGGGGAGATCGATAGGACATACACGAACACATACTTCACAAGCAATGCATTTATCAAATTCAAAATGGATTCGACCGCGGAAACGCTCCGATGCGATTAGTTTTTCGTAAGGATATTGAATAGTTACAGGCAAACGATTTGCATGGGATAAAGTAATCATGAAACCTTGACCAATGTACCTTGCAGCTCGTACTGTTTGTTGACCATAATTCATGAACCCAGTTACCATAGGGAACATATTGTAATATCTCTAAAGAATTTTATGTTTGTTTCTTTCTCTTGTTTGAGCAAGTCGTGAATATAGAATATGGTATTCCTTTACAGTGAAAAGAGTTGAAAAGAAGTTGTTAATAATAGATTACCGAGAGATATAGGTAAAAGAAATTTCCATCCGAGATTTAATAGTTGGTCTATTCTTAGTCGGGGTAAAGTCCATCTTGTTGCTATAGAAATGAACAAGAACAAATAAGTTTTAGCTAATGTAATAAAGATACTAATTGTCATTCCAAAGACTTCATATGCTTTATTTATTTCAAAAAGTTCATAACCGAATATGTATGGAATAGAGATATCCCAACCACCCAAGTAAAGAACAGTTACAAATAACGAAGAAACTAATAGATTTAGATAGGAAGCAACATAAAATAAACCAAATTTGATACCCGAATACTCGGTTTGATAACCCGCTACTAATTCTTCTTCTGCTTCTGGTAAATCAAAAGGTAATCTCTCGCATTCTGCTAAGGAAGAAATTAGAAAAATAACAAACCCTATAGGTTGACGCCACAAATTCCACCCCCAAAAACCATATTTTGATTGAGCCTCAACTATATCAACTGTACTCGAACTGTTAGATAATCATAGTCGGTAATAACATCACTGTTCTCATCGCTATTACAGAACCGTACATGAGATTTTCACCTCATACGGCTCCTTGAGGGTCATAAATAAATCTAAGGAGCGTGTCGGGATTATTTATCTTGATATGTCTTTTTTGTAGAATAGTATAGGATAAAAATCTATCGTGTGTCCCCAAATTAACCCAATAGAATTCTGTCTGTTCTAATAATAAAGAAAAAGGGTACTTCTGAATTGATCTCATCCTTTAATTAAAAAAAAAAATTCTTTGTTGAGTAATAACTTAATTCTTCACTAAAATACTATTTATTATAAATATCAATAACCCATCGTTTTCAATTACGAAAAAAAAAATTGGCTATTCCATGAGTTCATGAATTCGGACACGAATTCTATCTCTATGAATAGGGAGATAGGAAAGAAATGAATAGAGGAATAGATGGAGATAAGAAACAATAAAAAAGATCTCTTTTTTTGTTATAATTGGATTCTTTCCATTTTTTTTTTCGTTCCTATTCTTCTTTCTTAGAAAAAGGGGACTTACTAAATAAGGGATTATTTCGTTTCCGATAGTCATTTATTTAATGGGTGGATAGGCGTATACTCTGGATCGGAATCGTGGGGAGTACTGCCTGATCATTTCTACAAACTTAAAGCCCCAATTCGTATTCTTTTTATATTATGCATTTTGCAAAAATGTCCTTCTCTCTCTTTTGGATAATTTTGAAAATCTCCATTACTAATCCTTTGTATATCTTGGTGTTTCTAACCATCCACTCATTTTTGCTCAATCGGCCGTGTTATGGTAATACATATATGGTAGTACATACAAATAATAGTGAAAACTCAATCCGGTTGATCTTTTGAGTCCGCTTCAAGACAGGATAACTAGTCAACCAATCTTGGGATAAAGGCTCTCTTGCGCCTATGTTTATTTCGGCTTAACTCTTATACATAGAAAATGAGACTCAATATTTTGACTGCTAATTTTTATTTATCTAAGCTGTTTTCTTTCACTCATATAACTATCTGATTTAGTTCATTAATCCGAATTTTTAATATAAAAATGAAGATATCTATTCAATTCACCCCTTATGCTGGAAAAAAAGTGGGAGAAGTTTATGTCTCAACGAATCACACGTAGAGATATTGATAATACACATAGAGTTAAGGGTATTTCATAACTAATTGATTGAGCAGCAGCTCGTAGACCACCTAAAAAGGAATATTTATTATTGGATCCATATCCTGACATAAGAAGTCCGATGGGAGCAACACTTGAAATGGCAATCCATAAAAAAACACCGATATGGAGATCGGCTAAAACAAGGTGATAACCAAAAGGAATTACTGAATAGCTTAGTAAAATTGATATAACTGCTATGGATGGTCCGATACTGAATAAACGAATATCACCTCTAGATGGAAGCAGATTTTCTTTAAAAAGTAGTTTTGTACCATCTGCTAAAGCTTGAAGAACTCCCAAAGGACCAGCATATTCAGGTCCAATCCGTTGTTGTATCCCTGCGGATATTTCTCTTTCTAACCATACAATTACTAGTACACCTATTGTGATTCCCAATACAGTAGTCAAAATAGGGACAAGCACCCATAGAATTCCATAGACTTCTTTTAAGAATTCCAATCTCGAAAAAGAATTGATATCTTGTACTTGTGATGTATCAATTATCATTTTAACGATCAACTTCTCCCATAATGATATCTATGCTACCTAGTATTGTCATAATATCAGCCAATTTCATTCTTTTAACTAACTGAGGAAGAATTTGCAAATTGATAAAACCCGGTGGGCGAATTTTCCATCTCCAAGGAAAACCACCCTGATCCCCTATAAAAAAAATGCCCAATTCCCCTTTTGGGGCTTCGACTCTCACATAAAGTTCTTGTTTCGCCAATTCAAAAGTTGGCGAAGGTTTTTTACTAATGAATCGATAGTCAAAGTCATTCCATTCCGGAGACCTTCCGCGATCAAAAGATCGTATTTCTAAATTTTCATAAGGACCCCCTGGAATTCCTTCCAAAGCTTGTTGAATAATTTTTATGGATTCTGTCATCTCACCAAGTCTTACTAAATAACGAGCTAATGAATCTCCTTCTTTTTGCCACTGAACTTCCCAATCAAATTCGTCATAACACTCATAATGATCAACTTTACGAAGATCCCATGGTATTCCGGAAGCTCGCAGCATTGGTCCTGATAACCCCCAATTTATTACCTCTTCTCCACAAATAACGCCTACTCCCTCAACTCGTTCTAAAAAAATAGGATTTTGTGTAATAAGTTTTTGATATTCAGCAACCCCTGTCAAAAAATAATCGCAGAAATCCAAACATTTATCTATCCATCCATGAGGTAGATCAGCTGCGACTCCCCCGATACGAAAAAAATTATGCATCATTCTCATACCGGTGGCTGCTTCGAATAGATCATATACTAATTCTCTTTCTCTGAAAATATAGAAGAAGGGAGTCTGTGCGCCAATATCCGCCATAAAAGGGCCAAGCCATAACAGATGAGAAGCTATACGACTCAACTCCAACATAATTACTCTGATATAGCTGGCTCTTTTAGGTACTTGAATATTTCCCAACTGTTCTGGACCATTTACGGTTATTGCTTCTGTGAACATAGTAGCTAAATAATCCCAACGTGTTACATAAGGTAGATATTGTATAATTGTTCGGTTTTCTGCAATTTTTTCCATCCCCCTGTGTAAATAACCCAATATTGGTTCACAGTCAATAACATCTTCACCATCCAAAGTAAGGATGAGTCGAAGAACACCGTGCATTGATGGGTGGTGAGGGCCCATATTGACTATCATGAGGTCGTTTCTTGTAGCTGGTCCATTCATAAGTTTTTCCTCGATTCATCTTTCCATGAATTGCTGAAAATTAAAATAAGTTCATAAAAATTCAAGATCTAATAAATCAAATAATTAAAAATTAATTTTTAAATTACTGAGTTTTTGACTCCCGAATATCCAATTGATTAATTAATTCTTTATAACGCATTTTATTTTTCTTTGATAAATAAGAAAGTAATCGTTGGCGTTTTCCGAGAATTTTACGTAGACCTCTTTGAGATAAATAGTCTTTTTTGTGCAATTCCAAATGTGAAGTAAGTCTTCGTATCCTATTGGTGAAATTGAATACTTGAAATTCAACAGATCCTCCATTTTCTTTTTTTTCTTCTTGCGAAATAACTGAGCTGAATGAATTTTTTACCATAAAATGAAATCTCCTTCCCCTCCTTTTTTCTTTTTTTATAAATTATTATTGATCAGTAATAATAATGTTACTCATTTTAATTTGATATACACAATAATCTTAATTTGATTAAGAATTTCTATTCTTTTTTTTTTAATAAAATTTAGCAATCCAATTTTTAAAATTGGATTCAGATAGGTATACAAAAGGTTGGTATATTTCTGCACGCACAAAAAATATTTAGACTTAAATTAAATAAGAATATTTTATTGATTCATTTCGAAATCTAATAGATACGTCATTGAATTAAATTAATATCATCTATCAGAATGTAAGACAGTGCCATATGTGTATTTCTTTGTCTTCATATACCATAGTACGGGCAATATAGGAAAAATGTAGCATTAACGAATTTTCAATTGTGGATACATATGGATCCTTAGCATACTAAAACGACTGCTATTATTGGTATCAAACCAATAACGATTCATACAAGCTAAATCTTCTAATCGATAATTGGGCCAAAGAAAGAACTTTAATTTATTTAGTTTATTTTTATATCTATCAAGATGTTTGCTTCTTTTATCTAAAACTTGATCATCAGTTTTCACCTTATTTGCATTGTAAAATGCTGTATTTCTATGGATATCATTTCTATTCCGAGAATTGAAACAAATTAGAATTCTGAACTCTCTACGACCTCTAGGGGATAAGATATTTTCCGGAACAAGCAAATCATAATGATTGCTGGTTCTATTTTCATTCGTTTTTTGATGTATTGCAATGGATTCAGCAAAACTCTTCTTATCAGGATAGCTTTTTTCTTGATATCTTTGATTAATTTGGTACTTATTCTTATGAACTAATGAAATACCTATGGTTTGAGACATAATAAATTGTCCATCATTTTTTACAGACAGACGAACCGGTTCGATAATCAATAGGCCACTTTTTATTAATTCTGGAAAAGTAAAATCCTTCTTAATTTTCATAATATCCAGACTCATTTCTCCACTTTCAATAGCGGATATAGCAATTTCTCTGAAATTTTTCAGTCTAAGCAGGAGACAATATACTTTGAGATTATTCATCAATCTTTGATTGAAGTAATCATTCCACCATTTGAATTGAAAACAAAAATATTTTTTTAGCAATAACTCAAGCTCCGCTTCCGGTTTTTTCGTGTATTGCTTTTTATTTATACGTTTTTTCACATCTGCTCCCGCGAAATCTTCTTGAACATATTTTTTGTGGTTTGAGAGAGCTGATTCAAGATCCTCTTCGGCCACAGATTCCTTTTCTCCTTTATTTCCATTTTCTAATTCAAGAGTTTTTTCCTTCGCTGATATAAAAAGAGATCCTTTTTTCTTTCCAATTAGTTTTTTATTTTTACTAAAAATTTCATTTCCATTCAAATTGAAAAGAAGTGATTTGATTGGTATGATCCACGGATTAATCTTATATGCATTATAAAGTATCAAAAATTCTGGAAATACCCAAAGTTCCCGAGTTAATATGGAACGACTTAGTATTTCTTCATTCATTCTCATCCAATCAAAAAAGATTTTTTTTTTATTGTTGAATGGGTTGATTTCTTGATCTTGATTAATTGTGAGATAAAAAAAATCTTTCTTATCGATTTTTTCAATTAGTTGAAAATTATTAACCCCAGTTTTAGTATTTTTATTACTGTTCGTGTCAGCCTCAATATTGATCCAGGCTCCAATATCGGCCTGATTTTTAAGACAAAAATGCAGCATTCTCCAATCAAAATATTTTCTATCCGGATTTTTTTCGAGATCTATAATATCATCTTCTACTAGATAATTATTGATAGTGATACCCGTCAGTATATCAAAAAATTTCCATTTATCTGTGTTGTACTTATAAGAAATTTCTTGATTATTTTTTACTTCTACTGGTAATTTATAAATATATGAATCTTTATTATCTTCATAATTAATAGATTTATATGATAAAAGATCATATATATATTTTTTTGTAATTTTAATATTATCTTTTTTATTCGGTAATGAGTAGTGTGTTTCAAAAGAATTTTGTTTTTTGTAATCAATTAATCGGTTTTCTTCATATGAAGAACATTGGTTCAAATCAAGATTTTTGGCCATACGATCTTGATTGACTCTATTTCGCCATTTTTGTGGTAGTAATTTTGCCCATCTAATCGGATATAAATCGTAGTGATAATGACCCCTTAACCAGTTTTTCCATTGATTCATTCCAGAATTTTTAAGATTCTTTTGTTTTAAGTCGGAATGTAATATTTCTTGTGCTCCAACAACTTCAACAAAATAATCCTGGATTTCATTCTTAAGAAAAAGAGATGTTCCGTGATATTCAAAGACAGGTCTTAACTTAGATAAGTTAATAATTTGTGTTTGTGATAATTTGTAAAATAAATATGCTTGCGACAAGTATGATAAGTCCCAAAAGATCTTTCCATTCTTATTACTAATATTGGAAAGTGACTTTTTTATAGTTGAAATAAAGTGAATTAGACTTTGATTTGTTTTATCAATTCTTTCTTGATTTGCTTCATTATTGGAAATGGACTTAGTAAATTTTTTTTTTATTGAATCAATAAAAAGTTGCACATTAATCCTCGGGATCTTAATCATACGTTGAAAGATATCTATGTATATGTTTTCAACGAAAAATTTTATAAAATGATGCGATTTACGAATTAATCGTACATTTCTTTTTTTTAATATTAATAAAATATTTTTCTGAGATTCTAATATTTTATCATCATAACTTATTTTGTTAGGACTAATATTTATTTCTGTATTTATAAACTCTTTTTTCGTGTCTTTTCTAATTTTTTCAATTTTTTTTAGTATGGTGTTTGTTCTATCAGTCAGATCTTTCAGTTTTTTTTCTCTCAATGAAAAATTTGTCCAATGCATAGATCGAATTATATTGGACGAGCCTTGGATCATTCGATTACTTATTATCCAATTTTTTTCGTTTTTAGCTTCTTTCAATTCAAATAATCGAATTGGGTTTCTTTGTGAAAGTTCTTTTAGTATTTTAAAAAAAGTCATTTGTTTTATAAATAAAATTGTTTTGATGACCCATTTTTTTGTTTCTTTTGAGATATTTATAAACAACTTTCTTATTTCTTTTAAAACTCTTAGAATTTTAAAACGCGTCTTTTTCCATTTTTTTTGAATTTTTTTTTCGAGTTCTTTTATTAAAATGAAAATGGGTTCAAGTTCAAAAACCGAAAATTGGTTTTGGGGAGAACCAAAAGGCAGTTCAACTTCCCTTCCAAAAACTGTTAAAAAACAAAAATCATTTTTTTGTCCTTTCTCTTTTATTGAATCTTTATTAGGGGATTGTAACCTAGATGTGTGCCACGGTTTCAGACGAAAAGGAAATAAGATCTTTATTTGAATACCGTCTGTTAACCAGTTTTTTGGAAATTCTTTTTCTGATAATTGAATACCATTATAGGTGCATTTTACATGCATTTCTTTATTCCAATTTTTAAAATCCTCGTACAATTCAGGAAATTGAAATAATAGCATACGGATAATATTTTTAGCTATTATCAATGAGGGTAAGACAACATATTTTCTAAGAATTGATTGAGTTACTAACAAAAAACCTCTTATTGCTTGAGCAAATATAATGTTATCCCAGATTTCTGCTATTTCTATACGTGTTTTTTTCTCTTTTTCCTCTTTTTCCTCTTTTTCTTCCTCTTTTTGCTGATTTTCGCTTGTCTTTTCCTGTGTATTATGCGAAATAGTCAATTCTGTGTTTTTCCATATCCAAGGTCTAAGAAGCCTTTTCATTAGTCCGGGAATATCAAAAGAAAAAATGTCTAGTCTCTCAAAAATAAAAAAAAGATAAGAATGTATATTTCCTTCAAACAGTTTACAAGTAACTGTTTTACGTCTTTGAGCACGCATAGAGCCTTTGATTATCTGTCGACGAAAATCCGATTGTTGGGAATACCGTATCAAAGCAACTTCGTTTTTTTTATTATTCTTAGGATTAATAGTATCTGTGGTATTAATATAAGTATTTCTATTTTGTACATTCTGACTAAAAATTACGACACGTTTGCCTTTTCTTGAACGAATTTGATGATCTTCCGTCATACTTTCGTCGTTTTGTCCTTGCAGGTGTTCTAACTCCTCGATTAATTTGTATGACCATCGAGGAACTTTTTTACTGATTTCTCTTAGTCCAATCGAGTTTTGACGACTTGCTTTAGCGTTGTAAGGAGTTATAACTGCATCGAATAAAAATTTTAACGATTTTATTCGATCTTCTGACTCAATTTTATGTTGAATTTGTGGGTAATTAGTATTAAGAAAGATAGCATGAATCTTATTTGTCCAAACGTTCTCACTATCATTTTTTATAGAAGTTTCATTTATCATTGAGAATGAAAAAAAAAAATGGATTCGTTTGCGGTAAGGTCCGCTCACCAAAGGATCATATGTTTTTGGTAAATAGTATTTGTTAGTTTTATCATTACATAATTGAGTCCTTTTTTCCAGTACATCCCGAGCTAGAGTAAGGGATCCCTTATCCAGAACTTGAATTCTATTTATAAATTTTTTGTTTAAATTTATTTTTTTTTGTTCATTGAGATAATTCCAAGAATTATCCAATTCATCATAAGAAAGTTTTTCTGTTGTGAACAAAGATATCTTTTTTTGTATCATTTCAAAAAAAGTTGATACACTAGGTGGATGTGTAAAAACTATTCTGTCTTTTCCGTCACTTTTACATGTAGAAAAAAAATATTGTGACATTTCAGTTCTAACAGCATTTTCAAATTTATAATTTTTTATATATCGAAATGGACGATTCCATCGTTTATAGTCGAAAAGAATAGTCACAAGAGGTTTTTCAAACCAGAAGAGAGATTTTTCTTTTTTATCTATTTCTAACTTCGAATTT